AAAACTTTATTAACAAAAAAAAATGTATAAATCTTGAAATTTATTAGGTGAGGAGGGGCTATTTGTCCAGGGGATTTGTTCCCAGGTATTTTACTCTTTATTGGTACTAAAATTTATCCAATCGAAACTTTTGAGGGCGTTTTCTTTCTAGACATAAGAAAAAAAAATTAGGTGTGAACATTTTGGCAAACCAAAAATCCCTGCAAAAAATCGTTAAATTTGGGGGGGTGGATTTTCCTTTGTTTGAAGAATTGATTTGTTGTTAGAAAATCCCGGAAAAACGGCTATTTTGCATCGATTTTATGCAGAAAAATCGGGCGTTTTGGGCGATTTTTGAGGTTAGCAGGGATTTCTGGTTTGTCAAAATGTTCACATTTTTAGAGTTTTTTTTTGGGGGGGGTACAAAATAAATGTTTAATGAAATATACAATATTAAATTTTTATATTATAATTTAATATATAACACTATATATGAATTGAAGTTATTCATACATATTATATATATAGTTAATAACATTGATACGGTTAGTAATATTAAATTATTATATATGAATATTCATCAACGTATGTTCACTTAATGTATAATTTTCATGAGATCAATATTCGTTTACAGAAAATTGTGAAAAAAAAAAAAAGAAAAGGATATATATTATTTATTTATCTATCATTGATTTATTATATATATATATATTGAATGACAACAAATATATTATTTTTTTATATACAAGTAGGATTTATTAGAGGATATATTATAATTTAATATATAATAAAATACTACTTATTATATAACTATTTTAAACATTTATATAGATATACTAATTCTTATTTTAATATTATATATATATCAAAAAAAAAAAAAAAAACTCCCTTTCAATTACTATTCAATAGTTTTATTATATTTTTGAAAATTATTTCCTATATAAAATTTTATTTAAATTATGATTTTATTTAATAATTATAATAAAATTATTATTCTGGTTTTATATATATATATATATGGAGGTTGAACCAAAAGCTTTTACATTTAAGGTTTTTATAATGAGTTAAGTTAAAATATAATAGGAATCGTTTACATTAATGAATTATATTCTTTATGCAAAAATTTTTGAATATTAAGTTTTATTTGATCAAGAGATAATGATATATTTACTATAGCCATTGTTTGATTTATTTTTAATATTTTATACAATTGGATTTTATATAGGCGCGCGCGCGCCTGCGATTTGTTGATTGGAGTTTTGGTTATGGGGATTTATTAGTGGTTAAAATAATTGAAATCTGATTTTATCGGGTTTGGTGGCTAATCTGGTTAGCAGTCAAGGTTTGTAAGGGAAATCTTGGCTATTGGGAACAATTCGGGCGGAGCTAGTTTGAGCAGTAGGTAGGGTTTGTAAGGGAAATCTTGACTACTGGGTACAATCTGGGCGGAGCTGGTTTGAGCAGGTTTGGTGGCTAATCTGGTTAGCAGTCAAGGTTTGTAAGGGAAATCTTGGCTACTGGGAACAATTCGGGCGGAGCTAGTTTGAGCAGTAGGCAGGGTTTGTAAGGGAAAATCTTGACTACTGGGTACAATCTGGGCGGAGCTAGTTTGAGCAGGCTTGGTGGCGAATTCGGTTTAGCAGTCAGGGTTTGTAAGGGACATCTTGACTACTGGGTACAATCTGGGCGGAGCTAGTTTGAGCAGGCTTGGTAGCGAATTCGGTTTAGCGGTCAGGGTTTGTAAGGGAAACCTTGACTACTGGGTACAATCTGGGCGGAGCTAGTTTGAGCAGGCTTGGTGGCGAATTCGGTTTAGTAGTCAGGGTTTGTAAGGGAAATCTTGACTACTGGGTACAATCTGGGCGGAGCTAGTTTGAGCAGGCTTGGTGGCGAATTCGGTTTAGCAGTCAGGGTTTGTAAGGGAAATCTTGACTACTGGGTACAATCTGGGCGGAGCTAGTTTGAGCAGGCTTGGTGGCGAATTCGGTTTAGTAGTCAGGGTTTGTAAGGGAAATCTTGACTACTGGGTACAATCTGGGCGGAGCTAGTTTGAGCAGGCTTGGTGGCGAATTCGGTTTAGCAGTCAGGGTTTGTAAGGGAAACCTTGACTATTGGGTACAATCTGGGCGGAGCTAGTTTGAGCAGGCTTGGTGGCGAATTCGGTTTAGCAGTCAGGGTTTGTAAGGGAAACCTTGACTATTGGGTACAATCTGGGCGGAGCTAGTTTGAGCAGGCTTGGTGGCGAATTCGGTTTAGCAGTCAGGGTTTGTAAGGGAAACCTTGACTATTGGGTACAATCTGGGCGGAGCTAGTTTGAGCAGGCTTGGTGGCGAATTCGGTTTAGCAGTCAGGGTTTGTAAGGGAAACCTTGACTATTGGGTACAATCTGGGCGGAGCTAGTTTGAGCAGGCTTGGTGGCGAATTCGGTTTAGCAGTTAGGGTTTGTAAGGGAAACCTTGACTATTGGGTACAATCTGGGCGGAGCTAGTTTGAGTAATAATAAGTGGGTGGTAAGGTTTATGGATTTAATTTTGTTCTTGATATTATTTGTTTTAAGGGGATTTGCGTTTGTTATTTTAGGGTATAAAATATTTATGTAAAAATTATTTGCAATAAAGTTTTATTTTGGCTTAATAGTTTAGTTTTTTTTGGTTTTACATGTAAGTTTAAGCAGTTTTAGTGGGTTTAAATAGGCCATTATTTTTCTGGTTGCAGTATAGAAGCTTAGATATTAAGGAATTTTAGATCTAGTTATTAAAAATAGTACTGGCTAAGCTTGTGCCAGCAGCCGCGGTTATACAAGCAGTGCAATTAAATTTTATTTGGTATATAGTAAGTAATATTAATTTGTTTTAAATAAGGACTTATTAGGTGAAATTTTAAGTTTTATTAAGGACATGATGAGATTTATGAGTCTATGAAATTTTTGGTTTAGACTAGGATTAGATACCCTATTATTGGAAACGTAAATTTTGAGTGCCTGAATAGTATTAGTTATGTTCTTGAAAATTAAAAAATTTGGCGGTATTTTAGTCTTTTCAGAGGAACCTGTCCTATAATTGATGGTCCACGATTAATTGTACTTGTTCTTAGTTTGTATATCGTCGTAGGTTGAATGTTTTTTAAGAATATTAAATGTTCAAGATTTTTAATGGGAATGGAAGTCAGATCAAGATACAGCGGATGAACAAGAAGAGATGGGTTACAATAAATTTATTTATATGGTTGAGGCAGCTAACACTGTTTTTTAAAGTGGATTTGAAAGTAATATGGTTGAGTTTAACTGTGTGATTTGAGCTCTAAAATATGCACATATCGCCCGTCGCTCCCGTATAAGGCGGGATAAGTCGTAACAGAGTAGGCGTACCGGAAGGTGTGCCTAGAATGGCAGGTTAGAGCTTGTTTAAAGCGTTTTAGTTACATTAAAAGGTTAATTGTGCGAATCAATTTAACTTGAATTTATAATCTTATTTTACTTAGGTAACCAAAGTATTGTTGTTTATGAGTATCGGTAAGAAATTAAATTAGTAAGTGATAGTGCATTAGTATTGTGAGAGGGGGTTTAAATATAATGAAATTTAGATTGAAAAGAAGAAAAGTTTAGTATTTGTACCTTGGGTATCAGGGTTTACTAAAAATATATTTTAAAATTAAATTGTCTCGAACTTTAAAGGGCTAATAAGTTATATATTTAATTGTGGAATAAATTTTTGTAATATTTTATTAGAAATGAGATGTTAGTCGTTTTTTAGGATATCTAGTTACTTAAGAAATCAATTTAATTGGGCGGCTTTTACTAATTGGTCAATTTGTGGGCTTTTTGGTTTAGGTTAGTAATATTCTAGGGGTTAAGCTTTGGATTAAAGATTTATAAGTTAATGAATAAGTACGAAATTTAGAAGGATTGAAAATTTCTTTTTGTTTGTTATAATTATTTTTTGGTTAAATAATATTTATATTAATATTTTAAGTGTTTTATTAAGTTAATTGGTTTAATTTTTTGTTCAATAAGATAATGGTTGAATTAGTATATGCATAAATGTAGTTTTGTTGATTTTGTGTTGGAAAGGTTATGTTAAGGAACTCGGCAAATGTATTTTCCGCCTGTTTATTAAAAACATGGCGTTTTGATTATAATTTAAGGTCTGGTCTGCCCGATGAGGAGTTCAATGGCCGCGGTATTTTGACCGTGCAAAGGTAGCATAATCATTAGTTTTTTAATTGAAAGCTGGAATGAATGGCTGGACGAGAAAATAGCTGTCTCAATGTAATTTAATTAGAATTTTATTTTTAAGTAAAAAAGCTTAGATAGGTTTAAAAGACGAGAAGACCCTATAGAGTTTTATATAATTATTTTATTTACTTTTTTAGTATAATTTGGTTAGTATAGGAATATGTATTTTGTTGGGGCGATAGGAAAATTTAAGGAACTTTTCTTTTTTTATTACATTGATTTATGGTTATTTGATCCATTTTTGTTGATTATAAGATTAAATTACCTTAGGGATAACAGCGCAATTTCTTTTGAGAGTTCTAATCGACAGAGAAGTTTGTGACCTCGATGTTGGATTAAAGTTAATTTCTGGTGCAGAAGCTAGAAAATTAGGTCTGTTCGACCTTTAAAACTTTACATGATCTGAGTTTAAACCGGTGTGAGCCAGGTTGGTTTCTATCTTTAAATTAGTTAAATATTTTAGTACGAAAGGACCGATTATTTATAAAATTTGTTTAAGAATGTGGTTTATTAATTTATTACTTTGGCAGATTAGTGCTTTAAATTTAGAATTTAAATATGTATTTTATACAGGTAATAATTTCATTAAAAGATTTGGTTATGATATTAATTAGTGGTTTATTATTGGTTGTTTGTGTTTTAGTAGGTGTGGCGTTTTTGACATTGTTAGAACGTAAGGTATTAGGGTATATTCAGGTTCGGAAGGGCCCGAATAAAGTAGGATTTGTTGGGATTCCTCAGCCTTTTAGAGATGCAATTAAGTTATTTACTAAGGAGCAGATGATACCAAAAATATCAAATTATTTAATTTATTTGTTAGCTCCTGTGTTTAATTTATTTTTATCTTTGCTTTTGTGAATATGTATTCCTTTCTTGAGTGGTCTTTTTAGGTTTAATATGGGTGTTTTATATTTTCTTTGTTGCTCTAGGCTGGGAGTTTATACAATTATAATTGCTGGCTGAGCTTCTAATTCTAATTATTCTTTATTAGGGGGGATTCGTGCAGTGGCTCAGACAATTTCTTATGAAGTTAGTTTAGCTTTGGTGTTTCTTTCTTTTTTAGTTCTTATTTCTAGGGTGAGCCTTGCAGATTTTGCGAAGTTTCAAGTTTATTCGTGGTTTTTGTTTGTTAGGTTTCCTTTAAGGATGGTGTGGTTTGTTTCTAGGTTGGCTGAGACAAATCGTACTCCCTTTGATTTTGCAGAGGGGGAGTCAGAGTTGGTATCAGGTTTTAATGTAGAATATAGAAGAGGGGGTTTTGCTTTAATTTTTTTAGCTGAATATTCAAGCATTTTATTTATAAGTATAATGTGTTCGCTTATTTTTTTAGGGGGAGATTATTTTAGATGGGGCTTTTTTTTAAAAATTGCTTTTATAAGTTTTGTTTGAGTTTGGGTTCGGGGGACTCTGCCGCGGTATCGGTATGATAAGTTGATGTATTTGTGTTGGAAAAGGTTTTTGCCTTTGTCATTAAATTATTTGGTTTTTTTTTTAGGGGTGAAATTATTTGTTTTTTCTTTACTAATTTAATGAATAGAATTTAGTATTTAAATTGATAGAGAATTTACTCTTTTTTGTATTTTCAAAATACATACTTATACAAGTTCATCAATTAGTGCTTGAAAATAAGTAAATCTCAAAGTTTGTGGATGAGCGGGTTAGCTAGGAAGTATGCAAAATATAAGATTGTTAAAATTTGTCCGGTTAGGATGTAAGGGTCTTCTACTGGGCGGGCACCAATTCAGGTTAGTAGGATTGTAATAGTGAGGAAAATCCAAAATATTAGTTTGTTGGCTGGGTAGAATTGTGAACTAAGAAATTGTTTTTTGTTGATAAACGGGAGAATTATTAAGATTAAGATAGATATTACTAGGGCAATTACCCCTCCCAGCTTATTAGGGATTGATCGCAGGATTGCGTAGGCAAATAGGAAGTACCATTCTGGTTGGATATGAATAGGGGTTACTAGAGGATTGGCGGGGGTAAAGTTTTCAGGATCTCCTAAAAGATAGGGATTAGTTAATACTAGAAATGTTAGAAATTGTATAGTTACTAAGAATCCGAATACGTCTTTGTAGGTGAAGTAAGGGTGAAATGGAATCTTGTCTAAATTGCTGTTGGTGCCTAATGGGTTATTAGATCCTGTTTGATGGAGGAATAAAAGGTGTACTATTACTAGTGCGGCAATTACGAATGGGAGGAGAAAGTGAAGAGTAAAAAAGCGTGTAAGGGTTGCATTATCAATGGCAAATCCTCCTCAAAGTCATTGTACAATAGTAGTGCCAAGGTAAGGGATTGCTGATACAAGGTTGGTGATTACGGTTGCTCCTCAGAAGGATATTTGCCCCCAGGGGAGGACATAGCCTAGGAAAGCCGTTGCTATGGTAATGAATAAGATTAGGACTCCGACGGTTCACGTTAAGTGAAGGGAGTACGATCTATAGTATATTCCTCGCCCTACATGTAAATAAAGGCAGATAAAAAATAAAGATGCCCCATTGGCATGGAGTGTCCGTAGGAGTCATCCGTAGTTGACGTCTCGACAAATATGAATAATTCTATTAAATGCTATTTCGGTGTTGGCTGTATAGTGTATTGCTAAGAAGAGTCCGGTGATGATTTGGAGAATTAAGCATAATCCTAGTAGGGATCCGAAATTTCATCACGCTGAAATATTCGATGGTGTGGGGAGGTCGATAAGGGAGTTGTTTATGATTTTTATTAGGGGGGATATTTTTCGTAAAGGGGTTTTCATTAGTTTGAATGGCGCAGAGGCCCGGCTTTGATTTTAGTAATTGTGACAATTGCAATGAGTGTAACTAGCAAGTAAATGATTATTATGTATATTAGGGCATTGGAGGGGGTATTAAAAAATTTGTTTAAAGTTAAGTTGAATCTTTTGGGGAGATCCAAGGTTTCTTGATAGGTTGTTGATAAATGAGTAAATAATGGGTTAATTATTGTAATAGGAATGAGAATTATTCCGGTTAATATAAGGGTTATCTTAGATTTTAGAGAGTAATTAAATTTTTCGTTGGAGGCGACTCTAGTTATATAGATGAATAGTACAAGTATTCCTCCGATTAGGATTAAGAATAAAATGTAGGAGAATCAGTAATTATAACTTAAGAATCCTGAGGTTAGTGTAATAGTGATTGTTTGGGCAAGGAGGGTTAGCCCTATTGATAAAGGGTGCTTTAAGGTAAGAATTAAAGCAGAATTTAATAGCGTGATTGCTATTAATAGTTTAATTATACAGAGAGTAGTTTAATAAAAACGTTAATTTTGGGGATTAGTAATGAAGGTTTTCTTTCTCTCTGAGTTTTAAAAGCGGGGCTTATTTTTGGTTTACAAGACCAATATTTTGTTTAAATTATTAAAACTAATGTTAATGTTTTGTTTATTGTTTTCTGTAGTAAGTTATTTTAGTGGTCTTTTTTCTTTTTGTTTGAAGCGTAAGCATTTGCTGATAATATTGTTAAGTATGGAGTTTGTAGTATTAGGTCTTTTTTTTAATTTATATTTATATTTGAGTTGCTATGGATTTGAGTTTTATTTTAGTATGGTCTTTTTAACTATAGCTGTTTGTGAGGGGGCCTTAGGGTTAGGTATTTTGGTATCACTTATGCGTACCCATGGGAATGATTATTTTCAAAGATTTAATATTTTATGATAAAGTTTTTGTTGGGACTTCTTTTTATGATTCCTTTTAGATTTATAAATAATAAGTTTTGGTTTAATCAATATATAATTTTTATATTAGTTTTTTTATTTAGATTGTGCATAGGGTTTAATTATTCTTATATACATTTGTCTTACTGTTTAGGGATGGATTTGTTGTCTTATATTATGATTTTATTGAGGCTGTGAATCTGTGCTTTAATGCTTTTGGCGTCTGGGAAGTTATACCTAAGTAATTATTACAGGAATTTGTTTGTTTTTACAGTTTTAATTTTGTTAATTTTTTTGTATGTAACTTTTTCTTCAATGAATTTATTTGTTTTTTATTTGTTTTTTGAGATAAGTATTATTCCTACGTTGTTTTTAATTGTAGGTTGGGGATACCAACCTGAACGTCTTCAGGCTGGGGTTTATTTACTATTTTATACTTTATTTGCTTCTTTGCCAATAATGGTGGCTATTTTTTATTATTATGGGTTAGTTTATTCGTTGGATTATTTTTTTTTTGCTAGGCGGGTTGATAGTTTACTATTTTATATTTGTATGAATTTAGTATTTTTGATTAAAATACCGATATACTTGGTTCATATATGGCTCCCAAAGGCTCATGTGGAGGCCCCGGTTTCTGGGTCGATAATTTTAGCTGGGATTTTATTAAAGCTGGGGGGGTATGGTTTAATGCGGTTGATTGTTTTAGTGTTAGTAACAGGTGTTAAGGTAAACTATTTTATTGTTGTTATTAGACTGGTAGGGGGTATATTTGTTTCTTTTATTTGCTTGCGTCAAGTAGATATTAAATCTTTAATTGCTTATTCATCAGTGGCTCATATAGGGTTGGTTTTAGGGGGTATTATGACTATGAATTATTGGGGGATATGTGGAGCTTTTGCGATAATAGTGGCTCATGGGCTGTGTTCATCCGGGCTTTTTTGTTTGGCTAATATTTCTTATGAGCGTTTATTGAGTCGTAGATTGTATTTGAATAAGGGCTTGCTTAATCTGATACCTAGTATAGGTTTATGGTGATTTCTTCTTAGTAGGAGAAATATAGCGGCACCCCCTTCGTTAAATTTATTAGGGGAAATTTTATTGATTAATAGTTTAGTGGGGTGAAGGGTATTGAGAATGTTATGTTTAGTAGTTATTTCATTTTTTAGAGCTGCATATTCATTGTATTTATATTCATATAGGCAGCACGGGAAGATATATAGGGGGTTGTATAGGTTTTCAAGAGGTTATGTGCGAGAGTTTTTGCTGTTGGTTCTTCATTGAGTTCCTTTAAATTTATTGATTTTGAAGGGGGGGCTGTATTCTTTATGAATTTAATTTAAATAGTTTAATGGATAAAATTTTAGTTTGTGGGACTAAGGATGTATTAATATACTTTAAATAGTGTCTATTTGTTTTATTTATTCAGGGTGGTTATTGTTTTTGAGAATTATTAGATTTTTAAGGGGGGTTTATTTTGCAAGGGTTGATTATAGTCTTTTGTTGGAGTTTGAAGTTGTAAGGATCAATTCTTGTCCTATTTTAATAACTATTTTGTTTGATTGGATATCGCTATTGTTTATGAGGTTTGTATTGTTTATTTCTTCAATGGTTGTTTATTACAGAGAGCAGTATATGGAGGGGGATTTAAATATTAATCGTTTTATTATGCTGGTTGGTATGTTTGTATTGAGAATAATACTGTTAATTATTAGTCCTAATTTGATTAGAATTTTGCTAGAGGGGGATGATCTGTGCTTAGTTTCTTATTGTTTAGTTATTTATTATCAAAATTTTAAATCTAATAATGCTGGGATGATTACCGCTTTGAGGAATCGAGTAGGGGATGTTGCTTTGCTGATGGCTATTGCATGGATAATAAATTATGGTAGGTTTAATTATATTTTTTATATTGATTGTTGTGGAGATTTGGAGATAAGAGTAATTTCTTTTTTAGTGGTATTGGCGGCTATAACTAAAAGGGCTCAGATTCCCTTTTCGGCGTGGTTACCGGCTGCGATGGCGGCACCGACTCCAGTATCTTCTTTAGTTCATTCTTCAACACTAGTTACAGCTGGGGTTTATTTGTTAATCCGGTTTTATGGGTGTTTTTCTTTTAAGGTTTTGATTGTGTTAGTGTTTATTGGGACAATAACTATATTTATGGCTGGTTTGGGCGCTAATTTTGAGTTTGATTTAAAGAAAATTATTGCTCTTTCTACTCTTAGGCAGCTGGGTTTAATAGTGTCTATTTTGGCTTTAGGGGAATATAAATTGGCTTTTTTTCATCTTTTGACCCACGCTTTATTTAAGGCTTTACTGTTTATGTGTGCAGGTAACATAATTCACAGGCTAGGGGGATGCCAGGATATTCGATTTATGGGGGGTATTGTAGTACCTATGCCTTTAACGTGCAGGTTTTTTATTGTTTCTAATTTAGCTTTGTGTGGTTTGCCTTTTATAGCCGGGTTTTATTCAAAGGATTTAATTTTGGAAATTTTATCTATAAGATATTTAAATTGGTATATTTATATTATTTATTTTTTTTCGACAGGGCTTACCGTATGCTATACTTTTCGGTTGATTTATTATGTAGTAACGGGAGATTTTAATTATCTTAGAGCAAGAGCTTTAGGGGATTCTAATTATATTATGTTACGGGGGATATATGGGTTGATTTTTTTTGTGATTACGGGGGGGAGTATGCTAGCGTGGTTAATGTTTTCTACTCCTTATTTTATTTGTTTACCTAGAATTATAAAGTTGATAGCTTTGGTTGTAAGGGGCTTAGGGGCTTGGACAGGGTACGAATTATCTAAATTTGGTTTAAATTATTCTTTAAGGTCTCTGGAGTATTTAACTGCAAGGCTTTTTTTTTCTTCTATATGAAATATGCCGTTTATTTCTAGGTTTGGGGTAAACTATTATCCCATTAAGTTGGGGGATTTGATTTATAAGGTTACTGATCAAGGATGATCAGAATATGCAGGGGGGCAGAATATTTTTAATAGTGTAAAAAGTAGGGCCAGTTGGTTTGAGGCTTTTTATCACAATAATTTAAAGGTTTTTCTGTTGTTGACAAGTTTGTGGGTTTGTTTTATGGTTTTATATTTATACTTAAATAGCTTAAGAAAAGCATGATAGTGAAGTTATTAAGTTAGTCGTTGACTTTTAGGTAGGAGTAATTTGCAAGAGGGAAATCTAATTTTACAATGAAAGTGTAATGTTTTTTTAAACTATGCAAATAGAAATAATAACAGTATTTCACTGCTAAAGAATTAAGTTAGAAGCTTATTCTTGAGTATCTTATTTCTTTAATTAGAGTGTATTTACTCATTTGTACCATTAACAGTGGTATACCGCTTAGCTTTGGTTTTAATTAATGAATAAGGGTGTTTATCACCAAAATTTTAGGTCGAAACTAAATACAAGCTTTTTGTTTCTTATTCTAAGGTAAATTGATTTTCAATACTTTTTAAGTGCAAGTTAAATGTTATAGTTAACTATTACCCTAGTGTGCTCAATTGAGGGCTCCTTGCTTTCATTCATGGTAGAGTCCTAATAGGAGAATTATTAGGAATACAAAGGAGATTAATCCGAAGTTTACAATGTTTGTAATTTTAAGTATTAGAACTAGGGGGATTAGTAATGTGATTTCTACATCAAAAATTAGAAAAATTACTGCAATTAGAAAGAAATGTAAGGAGAATGGGATTCGAGGTGATCTTTTGGGGTCAAACCCGCACTCGAATGGGGAGGATTTTTCACGGTCTATAAAACTTTTTTTTGAGATTGTTATGCAAATTGCTATTATTGCTGTAGGGATAATTATTAGAATGATTCTGATAGTGAAAATGATTGTAATTATTTATACTAGAATTTCTAGGTCTTCTGATTGGAAGTCAATTATAATTTCTATACTATATAAATAGCTACCTCATCAATAAATTGAGATATATAAGAATAGTCAAACAACATCTACAAAGTGTCAGTATCAGGCGGCTGCTTCGAATCCGAAGTGGTGGGTGCAAGAGAAGTGGAAAAACCAATGGCGGGCTAAACAGGTGAGTAGGAAGGTTGTTCCAATAATTACATGCAGTCCATGGAATCCGGTTGCTACAAAGAATGTTGAACCATAAACAGAGTCAGCAATTGTAAAGGGGGCTTCAACGTACTCGTAGGCTTGCAGAATTGTGAAATAGATTCCTAAGGTAACAGTAAGGGCGAGTCCTTGGAGGGCTTGCTTATGGTTGTTTTCTATTAATCTGTGATGAGCCCATGTTACTGTGAGTCCCGATGTTAATAAAATTAGAGTGTTTAGTAAAGGGATTTGGAGAGGGTTGAATGGGGTGATGCCCTTAGGGGGTCATGTTATTCCTAGTTCGATGGTGGGAGAAAGTCTTCTGTGGAAGAAAGCTCAGAAGAAAGATATAAAAAACAATACTTCGGATGTAATAAATAAAATTATTCCTCAGCGTAGCCCTATGGTTACTGGGTATGTGTGTAAGCCTTGAAATGTTCCTTCTCGGGTGATATCTCGTCATCATTGATATATGATTATTATTATAGTTACATTTCCTAGGAGGAATAGGCTATTGTCATATATGTGGAATCATTTAATAAGTCCTACCAAATTAATGGTTGCTCTTAGGGCTCCCAAGATAGGTCAAGGTCTTACGTCTACTAGGTGGAATGGGTGGTTTTTGTGGGTTGACATTAAATTACTTCTCTAGAGTAAAGGGTTCTAAGAATAGCAAATACATAGGATTGAATAATTGCTACGGCTGATTCTAGGATTAGGAGGAGAATTTGAGCAGTTAGCAGGATCATTAGAATGATAAAGCTGATTGAACTTCCCGTATTTCCTATTAGAGTGATTAGTAAATGACCCGCAATTATGTTTGCTGCTAATCGTACTGCAAGAGTGCCTGGGCGGATAATATTGCTAATTGTTTCAATTAGTACCATAAAAGGTATGAGGGCTGAGGGTGTTCCTTGAGGAACTAGATGGGCTAGTATATGGAGTGTATTATTGAATCATCCGTAAATTATAAATCTTATTCATATAGGGAGGGCTATTGCTAATGTTATTGCTAAGTGCCTAGTTCTAGTAAAAATGTAGGGGAAAAGTCCTAGAAAATTGTTGAATATTAAGAATGTAAGGAGGGAGATGAACACTAAAGTTCTTCCTTTGATTTTACTTCCGATCAGTGTTTTAAATTCGTTGTGTAGAGTTGCTGTTAGGGTGTTTCAAGCTATTAAATATCGAGAGGGGATTAACCAATAAGATAACGGGATGAATAGGATTCCTAGGAATGTTCTTAATCAATTAAGGGCAAGGTTCAATGATGTTCCGGGGTCAAACGTAGAAAAAAGGTTTGCTATCATTTTCAATTAATTTTTGTTTTTTGGGTTTTTGTGGGTTTTTTGAGGGGTGTATACAGGAATGAGAAATAGTTTAGGGCATTAAATATGAGAAATGCAGTTATAAATATAATAAAAAGGATCAATCAATTTATCGGGGCTATTTGGGGGACTGAGAGTTATCTTATCGGATAATTTTGGCTTGACAAGCCAATGTTATGATTTAACTAAACTGTCCCACTAGAAATAGGCGTGAATCTATTATGAATTGGTTTAAGAGACCATTACTTTCTTTCAGTCATCTAATGAAGCGTTTCTTATCTTGGAGATTCATTTGATGAAGTATCCTGGGGAGATTCTTTCAATAGAGATTGGTATGAATCTATGGTTAGCCCCACAAATTTCTGAGCATTGCCCGAATAGTAGGCCAGCTCGATTAATTAGAAATCTAATTTGGTTCAACCGGCCAGGGGTGGCATCAATTTTTACCCTTAAGGCAGGGATTGTTCATGAGTGAATTACGTCAGCAGCAGTTACTATCATTCGGATTTGTGATCTGTAGGGCAGGATTGTACGGTTATCAACATCTAATAGCCGGAAAGATCTAGGTCTTATTTCACTTTCTGCGATTATGTAGGAATCAAATTCAAATTTTATAAAATCTGTGTATTCGTATGTTCAGTATCACTGGTGTCCAATGGTTTTTACAGAAATAAGGGGGTTATTTACTTCATCAAGCAAATATAATAGCTGTAGTGAGGGGAGGGCAATGAAAATTAGCGTGATAGCTGGAAGGATAGTTCATACTAATTCAATAGTTTGCCCTTCTAGAAGGTACCGGTAGTTGAATTGATTAAAGAATAAGGTGGTTATCAAATACCCTACTAATGTTGTAATTATTAAAAGAATCAGTAGGGCGTGGTTGTGGAAGAAGTTTAACTGTTCTATTAGTGGTGATGCCCTGTCCTGCAAAAGGGAGGTTTTTCAAGTGGCTATTTCTAAAGAAAGTTAGACTTTATTAGTGGGGCTTAAGTCCATTGCACTATTCTGCCACATTAGAAGTTAGTTAGTATTGGTAGTTCAGAATATCTGTGCTCAGCCGGAGGTGTTTTTTGGAATCATTCAATTGAAGTGGTCATGTTGAGCGGGGCTAATCTTTTTCGCATTGAACTGAAGCTTTCTCATATAATAAACAAGAATAGGATAATTCTTACTAGTGAAATTAATGACCCAATCGATGAGACGATGTTTCATGTAGTGTAGGCATCAGGGTAGTCGGAGTAGCGGCGCGGTATTCCACTTAAGCCTAAAAAGTGTTGGGGGAAAAATGTTATGTTTACTCCAATGAATATAGCAAAGAATTGAATTTTTAATAATTTGTTATTTATGCTTAGTCCTGTGAAAAGTGGGAATCAATGGACAAATCCGCCTATGATTGCGAAAACGGCTCCTATTGATAAAACGTAGTGGAAATGGGCTACTACGTAGTAAGTGTCGTGTAGTACAATATCAATTGATGAGTTAGCTAGGATTACTCCTGTTAATCCCCCGACTGTGAATAAGAATACAAACCCTAAGGCTCACAGAAGTGAGGGTGAATAGTTTAATTGGGTTCCATGAAGGGTTGCCAGTCAACTGAAAATTTTGATGCCGGTTGGAACGGCAATGATTATTGTTGCAGAGGTAAAGTAAGCTCGAGTGTCTACGTCTATCCCTACTGTAAATATGTGGTGGGCTCAGACGATAAATCCTAGGAGTCCAATTGCTATTATTGCGTAAATTATTCCTAAAGCTCCGAAGGTTTCCTTTTTTCTTCTTTCTTGGCTAATAATATGGGAGATTATTCCGAATCCTGGGAGAATTAAAATGTAGACTTCAGGGTGGCCGAAAAATCAAAATAAATGTTGGTATAGAATTGGGTCTCCCCCTCCCGCAGGGTCAAAGAATGATGTATTGATATTACGGTCAGTGAGTAGCATGGTAATAGCGCCGGCTAAAACTGGAAGTGAGAGGAGTAGGAGAATTGCGGTTAACACTACTGACCAAACGAATAAGGGCATTCGGTCAAGGGTTATTCCTACAGATCGTATATTGATTACAGTAGTGATGAAGTTTACAGCACCTAGAATTGATGAAACACCTGCTAGGTGGAGGCTAAAAATTGCGAGATCAACAGAGGCTCCACTGTGGGCAATATTGGCGGAGAGTGGGGGGTAAACGGTTCAGCCGGTTCCGGCGCCTCTTTCTACTAATCTTCTTATTAACAGCAAGGTCAGTGAGGGAGGTAGTAATCAAAATCTTATGTTGTTTATCCGGGGGAATGCCATGTCAGGAGCGCCTAGTATAAGGGGTACTAGTCAGTTCCCAAAGCCCCCAATTATAATGGGCATTACTATGAAAAAAATCATAATGAAAGCGTGGGCTGTCACAATTACGTTGTAGATTTGGTCGTCCCCGATTAGGGATCCTGGGTTACCTAGCTCTGCTCGGATTAGAAGACTAAGGGATGTTCCTACCATGCCGGCTCAGCTACCAAAGAGGAAATAAAGAGTGCCAATGTCTTTGTGGTTTGTAGAGAATAATCATTTGTTCAGTAAGGTGGCCGAGTATAGGCGGTAAATTGTAAATTTACTTACGAGTTTGACTCTCTTGCTAAAGTGGTTTATAGCCTTGTAGTTAAATATAATATCAAATTGCAAATTTGAGGTTGAGTGAATTCTCTAAGGCTTAAAGAGGTTCTTTATTTGGAACTTTGAAGGTTCCGAGTTTTAATTTAACTTAAATCCTTGGGGATTTAGAGGTAATTGAATAATGCCGTTGATAGAACAAGGCCGACGATTGAAACCACACTTAGTGTGAATATTAGAAATTTGTTGATTTTGCGTTGGTGGTGGAAGTTTATTTCATTAGCTCCCAAGAGGATGGCCCTAAATACGACTCGGATGTAAAAGTACAGGGTTAATAGGGTTATGACCACTATTAGCGTTGAAACTAGAAAGAATTTCCTGGAAACTAAGGTTTGAATAGTAATTCATTTTGGGAAGAACCCTAAGAATGGGGGCAGGCCTCCTAGGGATATGAAATTGAGTATAGTGAATAGTTTGATGGGTAAATCGTAAGCAATGGCGTTTGGCAGTTGAGCGAGGAAGAAAATGTTGAGAGATCTAAAAATAAGTAGGATTCTTGCGGTGATTACGCTATATACCAGGAAGTAAAGAATTCACAAGGTTTCAGAGAATCATATTGCTCTCAGTATTCACCCAATATGGTTAATTGAGGAGTAGGCTAGGATTTTCCGCAGGCTGGTTTGGTTTATTCCTATTAAACCGCTCACTATTATGCATGTGATTACGACCAGGGTAAGGTAAGTTTGGGTGATGTTGAAGAATATAATTAGGGCCATGGGGGCGATTTTTTGCCAGATTAGTAGGATGGCGGAATTGGTTCATCTTAATCCTTCAATTACTTCCGGGAATCAAAAATGGAAGGGAGCGGCTCCCATTTTTGTTAGTAAAGAGGTATTTGTGATTAATTTTAAACCGAGGCCTACTATAGCCCTAGTTGTTAGATCCATCGATATTAGGATAAGGGAGAAAAGTAATAGAGTTGAGGCAAGGGCTTGGGTAATGAAGTATTTCAGGGCTGCTTCTGTGGCTATCTTATTCTTTGCGTCTGTTATTAAGGGAATAAAAGACAAAAGATTGATTTCCAGCCCGATTCATATACCTATTCAAGAGTACGAGGCGATGGCGATTAATGTTCCTACGGTCAAGGTAACCGTGAACAGTGTTTTATTATAAATTAAAAAGAAAAGGGGTGGGACCTTTGTAAATGGGGTATGAACCCAGTAGCTTATTTAGCTTATCTTTTTGTAATTTAGTATAGGATGTATATAAGCTTTTGATGCTTAGGGGACTAGTTTAATTTTAGTAATTGCAATGGGGGCAACAGTAAGTTGCTTTTTTTATCCTATCAAGATAATTCTTTAATCAGACACCACATT